TTATAATAAAGTTTGATTCTTGTTTATTTATTTAATATTTGAATAAATTATATGTTAGTTTATGTAATACTAAATGTTCTTTATACAGTAATTTGAATTATTAATCAAGTTATTTTGGAATTAGTAATTTTTTTAATATTGTCTTATTTCGTGCCAGCAGTCGCGGTTATACGATTGATGTAATTAAATATTATTGGTTTACAGTTTATTAATTATATTGGATAAAATTTTATTATTTTAGGGTGAAATCTAAATTTTATAAATTTCTTTATTATGAGGCTGGTTAAATTTAATTATTAAACTAGGATTAGATACCCTATTATTTTAAATTCGGTTTATAAAATCAGAGTAGTATTAGTTATATTCTTAAAACTCAAAGAATTTGGCGGTACTTTATCTATTTAGAGGAACCTGTTCTGTAATTGATGGTTCACGATTAACTTAACTTAATCTATTTGCTTGTATATCTCCGTTATCAGAAAATTTTTTGAGAAAATAATTTTCTTTAAATATAATTACATTCTATTTCAGGTCAAGATACAGCTTATGTTTAAGTAGAGATGGGTTACATTAATATATTAATTATTCGGACATTATTTATAATATATAATATAAAGTTGGATTTAATAGTAAATTAAATCATTTTATTTTTTTGATTAAGCTCTAAAGTGTGTACATATCGCCCGTCGCTTTCATTTATTAGGTAAATAATTTTATATTTTAGATGAGATAAGTCGTAACATAGTAGGTGTACCGGAAGGTGTCCCTAGATTATAGAATATACAGTTTATGAATTTATTTACAATAAATTTAATTTTGTGCAATTCAAAATATTCTAATTTTGTTTTATTAATATTTGTTTTTTAATTTAGGTTATTTAATAAAAGCAATTTTATTTATTTATTGTTTCAGTATATTTTTTAGAAAAGATATTTTTATTTATATATTACTAGTAATGTAAATGGATTAATTAACATATTTATAAGTAAATTTTTATTATTGTACCTTTTGTATCAGGGTGAATTAAAATGGAATTATTTATATGTGGTGGTCTCGAATTTAACTGAGTTAATAATATTATTTTAGTTAATGTTGAATAATTATTAATAATATTTATTGGAAGTGATATGTTATTCGGTTTTAATGATATCTAGTTTTCTAAGAATTAAGTTTAATTTATTCAGTAGTTTTATTAATTAATATTTATTTTTATTTATGATTATTGAGAAATTTTTTAGGGGTTAAGCTCTATAATTAATTCTTTAAAAATGATTTTATTGTTAAATTAGTAGGCTTTAAAGCAGCTATCTCTAATGATTACGTTTTAGTTCATTAACTTTTATAATGATTTTTTTTATTTAAGATTTTTTATTAGAATTATTATATTAATATTTAATATGATGTAATAATGATTTAATTAGTATAAATTTATATATAATATTTGATTTTTGATAATTTTTTATAAGGAATTAGGCAAGATTATATCCTCGCCTGTTTATCAAAAACATGTCTTATTTGATAATAATTTTAAGTCTGATCTGCTCACTGAAATAAATTTAAATAGCCGCGGTATTTTGACCGTGCAAAGGTAGCATAATCATTAGTTTTTTAATTAAAAGCTGGAATGAATGATTTGACGAGGGGTATACTGTCTACATTTAAATTAATAAAATTTAACTTTTTAGTTAAAAGGCTAACATAAAAATTAAAGACGAGAAGACCCTATAGAGTTTAAGTAATTAAAGCTTAATTAATTTTTAATGTTTATATAAAATATATATCTTATTTTATTTTGGTTGGGGTGACTGGGAAAGTAATTAAGCTTTCTTTTTTAATTTCATTTGTTTATGAATTTTTTTGATCCAAATTTGTTTGATTAAAAGATCAAATTACCTTAGGGATAACAGCGTAATTGGTCTTGAAAGTTCTTATTGAAGGACTAGATTGCGACCTCGATGTTGGATTAAGATAAAGTTGTGGTGCAGAAATTACAATATAAGGTCTGTTCGACCTTTAAATTCTTACATGATCTGAGTTCAGACCGGTTTAAGCCAGGTCGGTTTCTATCTTAATTTGATATAATTATATTAGTACGAAAGGATTATATAATTTTGATAATCTTTAAATATTTGACTTAAATTAGTTATATTGGCAGAATAGTGCATTAGGTTTAGATCCTAATAATGTAATATTTATTACATTTAACATAAATGTATTATGATTTATATATATTTATAATTAATTTTTTTATTCTATTAATTTGTCTTTTGTTAAGAGTTGCTTTTTTAACATTAATAGAACGAAGGGTTTTGGGTTACATTCAGATTCGATTGGGTCCTAATAAAGTCGGATTTTTAGGATTAATTCAGCCTTTATCTGATGCTTTAAAATTATTAACTAAGGAGCAACCTATTCCTTTAATATCTAATTACTGATTATATTATAGCTCTCCAATTTTTAGTCTAATAATTTCATTATTAATTTGATTAATTTTCCCATTTTTGACTTATATATGTTCATTTTTATATGGTTTATTATTTTTTTTCTGTTGTACTAGTCTAAGTGTTTATACTATAATAATGTCTGGTTGGTCTTCTAATTCTAATTATTCATTGTTGGGTTGTTTACGTTCAGTGGCTCAAACGATTTCTTATGAAGTTAGACTTGCTTTAATTTTATTATCATTGATTTTAATAGTTAGAAGATATAATTTAATAGATTTTTTCTATTATCAAAAGAATTTATGATTTGTTTTAATTATGTTTCCTTTATTTCTATCTTGTTTTGGGTCTTGTTTGGCTGAAACTAATCGTACTCCTTTTGATTTTTCTGAAGGTGAATCAGAGTTAGTTTCTGGATTTAATATTGAATATGGTTCTGGGGGTTTCACTCTTATTTTTTTGGCAGAATATGCTAGTATTATTTTTATAAGTATATTTATAACTTTAATTTTTATGGGTGGTGATGTAAATACTTTATATTTCTATATAAAGTTAGTATTTATATCTTTTACATTTATTTGAGTTCGTGGGACTTTACCTCGTTTTCGTTATGATAAGCTTATATATTTGGCTTGAAAATCATTTTTGCCTTTATCATTAAACTATTTGTTGTTTTTTCTGGGCATTAAAATTTTATTTTTTTCTTTATAACTTAAATTAAGCTAGCAAAGCTAATAGAAGTCTTTAACTTCTAATCTGTATTTTCAAGATACAAGCTATGGGGGTTTAGCTAATTAGCTATTTTTTAATAAAGTAGTCTCATATGTTTGCTGCATGAATATTAATTAAGAAATATGAAAAGTATATTGTGGTTAATACTTGTCCATTTATAATAAATGGTTCTTCTACTGGTCGTTTTCCAATTCATGTTAATATAATTACTACTATTGCTATTGATCAGAATATAATTTGGTTTATAGGATAAAATTCATTTCCTTTAAATTTTATTTTGTTATAAAATGGTATAATTATTATAATTATAATTGATATTATCAATGCTAAAACTCCTCCTAGTTTATTGGGAATTGATCGTAGGATTGCATATGCAAATAGGAAGTATCATTCTGGTTGAATATGAATAGGTGTCAATAATGGGTTGGCTGGAATAAAATTATCTGGATCTCCTATTGAATATGGATATATGATAGATGTTATTATTAATATGATTACTATTAATATGAATGTAATTGAGTCTTTAGTTGAAAAGTATGGATGAAATGGAATTTTTTCTGTGTTTCTTTTTATTCCAATAGGATTATTAGATCCTGTTTGGTGTAGGAATATTAAGTGTATTATAACTATTGCTATAATAATGAATGGTAGTATGAAATGTATTGTAAAAAATCGATTTAATGTTGCATTGTCAACTGCAAATCCTCCTCATAATCATTGTACTAATTCTTTTCCTATATAAGGGATTGCGGATAATATATTTGTAATTACGGTTGCTCCTCAGAATGATATTTGTCCTCATGGTAGGACATATCCTATAAAGGCTGTTGCTATTGTAATTAATATAATTATTACTCCTGTCGATCATGTATATATATATAAGTATGATCCGTAGTATAATCCTCGTCCTACATGTAAATAGATGCAAAAGAAGAATATTGATGCTCCATTTGCGTGTATTGTTCGTATTAATCATCCTTTATTTACATCTCGGCAGATATGAATGATTCTTTCATATGCTATTTCAATATTTGATGTATAATGTATTGATAATAGTAGTCCTGATATGATTTGAATTAATAAGCATAATCCTAACATTGATCCTAGATTTCATCATATTGAAATATTTAATGGGGTTGGTAGGTCGATTAATGCTTTATTTACTATTAAAATTACTGGATTTTTTAATCGTATTGGTTTATTCATATGTTATTGATCGGATTGGTCCATAATTATTTTTTATGATTTTTATTAATACAATTAATGTAATTATTAAGTATACTATAATTGTGATGGTTATAATTATATTTGGTATATTAAATAATTTTTTTATTGAGTATTTTGTTTCTTTAAATATAATTGTTTTTCTTCTGTTTAATATTTCTCTGTTAATTATTTCAATATTAGTTATTGACTTATCTAATGAAAAAGTTAATATTAAAAACATAGCAGTTAATATTATAATTATTCTAATTTTAATATAGATTTTTTCGTTTGATGCTACTCTTGTGATATAGATGAATAGTACTATTATTCCTCCTAGGATAATTATTATTATAATATATGATAATCAGAATCTTTCTATTATTATCCCTCTTATTGCTATTACTATAAATGTTTGTCTAATAATTATTAATACTATAACTATAGGTCTTATAGTTTTTGTTATTATAATATTGATTATTGTTGATATGATAATTAAAATATTAATTCTGATACAGGAATTAGTTTATAATAAAATATTGGTTTTGGAGACCAAGTAAAGGATATTTCCTATTCCTGATTATTTTAGCTTTAAAAGACAAAAATCTTATTGATGGTTTACAAGACCATTGTTTTTATTTAAACTACTAAAACTTATGTTTTCATTATTTATATTTCTGTCTATAATAATTTTTTTTTCAGGTGTTTATATATTTTCTTCTAAACGTAAGCATTTATTAATAGTTTTATTAAGATTAGAATATATTGTTATTTCTTTATTTTTTGTAATGGTTTTTTATTTTAATTTATTTTATTTTAATTTATTTTATGTTGTTATTTTTATAGTTCTTTCTGTTTGTGAAGGTGTTTTGGGTTTATCTATTTTAGTTTCAATAATTCGGTCTCATGGTAGAGACTATCTTAATTCTTTTTCCTTATCTTTATGTTAAAGTTTATATTGATAATTTTATTTATGACACCTTTGTGTTTATTATATAATTCTTGATGAGTGGTTCATTCATTTATGTTTCTGATAAGATTCCTTTTTATGTTTATGTTTTGTTTTTCTGTTGATTATGGTCATTTAAGTTATATTTTTGGTGTTGATTTTTTTTCATGTAGTTTTATTTTTTTAAGAATATGAATTTGTTCTTTGATAATTAGAGCTAGATCATCAGTTTACTTTACTAAGAATTACTTTAATTTGTTTTTATTTATTTCATTAATTTTAATATTAATACTTTATTTATCATTTTCTAGATTGAGACTTTTTTCTTTTTATTTATTTTTTGAGTCTAGTTTAATCCCTACATTATTATTAATTCTTGGTTGGGGTTATCAGCCTGAGCGTATACAGTCTGGTGTTTATTTAATTTTTTATACTCTTTTTGCTAGAATACCTTTACTTATCGTTTTGTTTAGGATTTATTTATCTTTAGGTACTTTATATTATTTAATATTAATAAATTTTAGTAATTTTTATTTTTTCTTTTATTTATTTCTTATTTTGGCCTTTTTGGTTAAAATACCTATATTTATTTTTCATTTGTGATTGCCTAAGGCTCATGTTGAGGCCCCTGTTTCTGGTAGAATAATTTTAGCTGGTGTTTTACTTAAACTTGGAGGTTATGGAATTATCCGGGTTGTAAAGATTATAATGTATATTGGTATATGTTATAATTACTTTATTATTTGTTTGTGTTTATATGGTGGTCTTGTTGTTAGATTATTATGTTTACGTCAAATTGACTTAAAATCATTGATTGCTTATTCTTCAGTTTCTCATATGTCTTTAGTTATTGGTGGTTTAATAACTATAAGTTATTGGGGTATTATGGGTTCTTTATTGTTAATAATTGGTCATGGTTTATGTTCTTCTGGTCTTTTTAGTTTAGCTAATATTGTTTATGAACGTTCTGGTAGACGTTTAATTTTGTTGAATAGGGGTATGATTAATTATATGCCTTCTATATGTTTATGATGATTTTTAATAATTTCTTCTAATATATCTTTTCCTCCTTCTCTTAATCTTTTTGGAGAAATTGTATTATTTAATAGTATTATGTCTTGATCATTTTATTTAATATTTTTATTAATGTTTTTATCTTTTTTTAGAGCTTCTTATTCTTTATATATATATTCTTATAGACAACATGGTAAATTTTATTCTGGTATTTATTCTTTTTCATCTGGTTATTTTCGTGAATATTATTTAATTTTTTTACATTGACTACCTCTTAATATATTATTTATTTCTGGTGACTTATTTTATTTTTAAACTTAGGTATTTTATTAAAAATGATGGTTTGTGAATCCATTGATATGATATTATTTCATCTTAGGTTAAATGATTTTAAGTTTATGTCACTTGAGATTTTTATTCTTGTTATTAATAGGTATTTTATTAATGTTTTATAGTATATATTTTATTATATTTGATTTTTCTGTTTTTATTGAATATGAATTATTTAATTTTAATGGTTCTATGGTTGTTATAACATTATTGTTTGATTGAATATCTATAATTTTTTCATCTTTTGTTATGATTATCTCTTCTTTGGTAATTTTTTATAGTTATGATTATATATTTAATGAATTAAATATTGATCGTTTTGTTTTACTTATTTTACTTTTTGTATTATCAATAGTATTAATGATTGTAAGACCAAATTTAATTAGTATTTTATTGGGTTGGGATGGTCTTGGATTGGTTTCTTATTGTTTAGTAATTTATTATCAAAATTATAGATCTTATAATTCTGGTATATTGACTGTTTTATCTAATCGATTGGGTGATGTGGCTATTTTAATTTCCATTTCTTGAATGTTTAATTATGGTAGTTGAAATTATATTTACTATTCTAATTTTTTTAGTTATTCTTCTGATATGAATTTTATTATTTTATTATTGATAATTGCTTCTATAACTAGGAGAGCTCAAATTCCCTTTTCTTCATGACTTCCTGCTGCTATAGCAGCTCCTACTCCTGTTTCAGCTTTAGTTCATTCTTCTACTTTAGTAACTGCTGGTGTTTATCTTATAATTCGGTTTAATTTTATTCTATTGATATCTTCATTTAATTTGATTTTAATATTTTTTGGTAGACTTACTATATTAATATCTGGATTGGTAGCTAATCATGAGTTTGACTTAAGGAGGATTATTGCTTTATCTACTTTAAGTCAATTAGGATTTATAATAATAATTTTGTCATTAGGATTTTATGAATTAGCTTTTTTTCATCTTTTGACTCATGCTTTGTTTAGGGCATTATTATTTTTATGTTCTGGTTCATTTATTCATAGTATAGGCGATTTTCAGGATATTCGTTTTATGGGTTCATTGGTTAATTTTATACCTTTATCTTCTATTTGTTTTTCTATTTCTAGTTTATCTTTGTGCGGTATACCTTTTCTTTCTGGATTTTATTCTAGGGATTTAATTCTTGATTATGTTATGTTTAATTGATTTAATTTTTTAATTTTTTTAATCTGTTTTTTTTCTATTGGTTTAACTTCTATGTATACTTTTCGTTTATTTTATTATTTAATGATTAAGCCTTGTAATTATAATTCTTTATTAATTTTAAATGATTTTCATTATTTTATGAACTTTGGTATGATTGGTTTATTACTATTAACTATTTTTGGTGGGAGATCTTTAATGTGATTATTATTCCCTATCCCTTCTTTGATTGTTTTGCCTTTTTCAATAAAATTAATGATTTCTTTTTTTATTTTATTTGGTGTTTATGTTGGTTATGTGCTTCCTTTCTTTTATTTATTTATTTTAAATTTATTTAATGGTTCTATTCTTATTTCTAGTATAGGTTCTATATGATTTATACCTTATTTATCAACTTCATTAATTTCTTCATTTCCTTTAAACTATGGTCTTCTAAATTTTAGGTTAGTTGATATAGGTTGAAATGAATTATTTGGTGCTCAGGGTTTATATTCATTTATTGTATATATAATTGATTATTTTCAGAATATTTTTGATTTTAGTTATAAAATTTATATACTTTTTTTTGTTAGATGGATATTTATTCTATTTATTTTAGTTATAATTTAATTTAGGTAGCTTATTTTAAAGCATGGCACTGAAGATGTTAGGATAATCATTTTTGATTCTTAAATATTTATAAATATTTTTATTATTTTTACATTGAAAGCGTAATGTTTTTATTTAAACTATATAAATAGAAATGCTAACGGAATTTAACCGCTTCATTTAGAGTTAGCAGCTCTAATTTTTCCATTCATTTCCTTAATTGGAATTTAACTTCATTTTTATTATTAACAATAATAGGCCTCTATTTTGGCTTCAATTAATTTATTAAATAAGGGTATATATTATACCTAGATTTCAGGTCGAAACTGAATACATTTATTGCTTCTCATTTAAGATTAATTGAATTTATCAATACTTTTCGAATGCAACCCGATCGTTATTATTAACTATAATCCTAATCTGTTCATTGTAGTGCTCCTTGTTTTCATTCAAAGTATGTTCCAATTAGTAGAATTATAATGAATACATATATTGATATGGTTCATCATCATATTGATGATCATTTTATGGTAATAATAATAGGTATAATTAATGCAATTTCTACATCGAAGATCAAAAAGATTACTGCAATTATGAAGAATCGTAATGAGAACGGTATGCGTGCTGATGTTTTTGGGTCGAAACCACATTCGAATGGTGATCTTTTTTCTCGGTCATTTATTGTTTTTTTTGAGATTACTGATGATATAATTATAATAATTATTGGTACAATAAAGGTGATTATTATTCTTATTATTATTAGATTAATTATTTATCTTATTTTAGTTAAACTTATTAATTGGAAGTTAATTGTACTTATTATACTAGATAAATTAGCTACCTCATCAGTAGATTGAGATATATAGGAATAATCATACTACATCTACGAAGTGTCAATATCAAGCTGCTGCTTCAAACCCAAAATGATGGGTTGATGAGAAATGATTTCTTTTGTGTCGTATTAAGCAGATTAATAAGAATGTGGTTCCAATGATTACATGAATCCCATGGAAGCCTGTTGCTATAAAGAATGTTGATCCATAAACTGAGTCTGCTATGGTGAATATGGCTTCTCAATATTCATAAGATTGTAAAAGGGTAAAATATGCTCCTAATATTACTGTCAATGTTAATCCTTGATCTGATTGTTTAAACTTATGTTCTATTAATCTATGATGAGCTCATGTTACTGTAATTCCTGATGATAGAAGTACTACAGTATTAAGTAGTGGGATTTGTATTGGATTGAATACTTCAATTCCTATAGGAGGTCAAATTATTCCAATTTCTATTGTTGGTGATAATCTTCTGTTAAAATATGCTCAAAAGAATGATATAAAGAATAATACTTCTGATGTAATAAATATTACTATACCTAATCGTAACCCGTTTGTTACTGTTTTTGTATGTAATCCTTGAAATGTACCTTCTCGGATAACATCTCGTCATCATTGAATTATTGTTAGTAAATTAATTATTATGCCTGTAATGAATAAATTTATTTCAAATAAATGAAATCATTTTGCTATTCCTGTTACTATAGTTATTGTTCCAATAGCTCCTGTTAGTGGTCATGGTCTATAATCTACTATATGAAATGGATGATTATAATTTTTTGTTAACATAAATTTCTCTAAAATATAATGTGCTTAATACAGTATATACATATGCTTGAATAACAGCTACTGCTGATTCAAGAATAATTAGTAATATTTGTATTATTAATATAATATATAATATTATTATTCTTAAATTTGTTCCTGTATTTCCTATTAATGTTATTAAAAGGTGTCCTGCAATTATGTTGGCTGATAGTCGAACTGCTAAAGTTCCTGGTCGGATTATATTTCTGATGGTTTCAATTATTACTATAAATGGTATTAGAATTGGGGGTGTTCTTATTGGAACTAAGTGTGCGAATATATTTTTTGTTTTTTTAATTCATCCAAAAAATATGTATGTTAATCATAAAGGTATGGCTAACGAAAAGGTTATAACTATATGTCTTGTTCTGGTAAAAATATAAGGAAATAATCCTATGAAATTATTTACTAATAATATAATAAATATTGAAATGAATATTAATGTTATTCTTTTATCTTTTTGGTTAATAATATTGTTTAATTCATTATGAAGTTTATTTGATGTATTAGTTCATATTAACATTATTCGTGATGGTAATATTCAGTATATATATGGTATAATTATTATACCAATTACTGTACTTATTCAATTGATTGATATTATTGAATTGGTTGATGGGTCGAATGATGAAAATAAATTTGTTATCATTTTCAGTTGATAGATTTTATTAATTTTTTTTCCTTTTTTGATTTACTAATTTTGTATTTAAATATAAAGAAGTTGATTATGTTAAATATAATTAGAATCATTGAGAATATAAATAATAGTATAAGTCATATTATTGGGGCTGCTTGTGGTATATAACTCTTTGTTATCATCAGAAGTAGACGTTTAATATAATCTTACTATATTTTGGTTTAAGAGACCATTACTTTCATTTCAGTCATCTGACGACAAGAAATATTAATAATAATATCTAAAGATTGACATTCTTTTATTTTTTATAAACTAATTTCTTAATTATTTATTATAACTCATTTTATAAAATTTTTTATTGAGGTAGCTTCAATAACAATAGGTATAAATCTATGATTTGCCCCACAGATTTCTGAGCATTGCCCATACAATAGTCCTGGTCGGTTAATATTAATTCTGGTTTGATTTAGTCGTCCTGGTACTGCATCTACTTTTACACCTATTGATGGGATAGTTCATGAGTGGATTACATCAGATGCCGATACTATAATTCGTGTTGATGTGTTTATTGGTATTACAGTATTATTATCTACTTCGATAAGTCGAAATCTATTATTTATATTGTTTTCTTCTGTTGTTATATATGAGTCAAATTCAATATTGCTGAAGTCTGAATATTCATAACTTCAGTATCATTGTCGTCCAATTGTTTTGATTGTAATATTGGGTTCATTAATATCATCTATTAAATATAATATCTTGATTGATGGTAATGCAATTAAGATTAATGTTATTGCTGGTATAATTGTTCATAGGGTTTCAATTATATGTCCATGAATTATATATTTATATGATATTAAGTTTTTTCTTATATATATTAAAAAGTATGCTACAATAATTCTAATTGTAATTAAAATTACTATTGTATGATCATGAAAGAATATTAATTGTTCTATTAGAGAAGATGAACTATCTTGTAATGATAAATTTGATCATGTTGCCATTATTCTAATAAAAGATTTCTTTATATATAGATCTTAAATCTATCGCACTATTCTGCCATATTAGAATGTTGATAATAAAGGTAATTCATTATATCTGTGTTCTGCTGGTGGATACTTTTGTATTCATTCATTAGATGAATTCATATTATTTGCAAATAATAAACATTTTTTTGATATTATTCTTTCTCATATAATTATAATGAATATAATAATTCTTACTGTTGAAATTAGGGAGCCTATTCTTGATACAATATTTCATGATGTGTATGCATCTGGATAATCAGAATATCGTCGAGGTATCCCTGACAATCCTAAGAAGTGTTGAGGGAAGAATGTTATATTTACTCCGATAAATATAACTATAAATTGAATTTTTAATCATTTTGTGTTTATTACTATACCGGTAAATAAAGGGTATCATTGAATAAATCCTGCTATAATAGCAAAAACTGCTCCTATTGATAATACATAATGGAAATGGGCTACTACATAATATGTGTCATGTAATACAATATCAATAGATGAATTTGCTAATATTAGTCCAGTTAAACCACCAATAGTAAATAAGAAAATAAATCCTATGGTTCATAAAGTAGTGGGTTTGAATATTACCTTTGTACCGTATATTGTTCCTAATCATCTGAATACTTTAATTCCTGTTGGTACTGCAATAATTATTGTTGCTGATGTAAAGTATGCTCGTGTATCAACATCTATTCCTACTGTAAATATATGATGTGCTCATACAATAAATCCTAAAATTCCAATTGTTGTTATTGCATAAACTATCCCTAGTGTTCCAAATGACTCATTTTTACCTCTTTCTTGAAATACAATATGGGAAATTATACCAAATCCTGGTAAGATTAAAATATATACTTCAGGATGTCCAAAGAATCAGAATAAATGTTGATATAGAATTGGGTCACCTCCTCCTGCTGGGTCAAAGAATGATGTATTTATGTTACGATCTGTTAATAATATTGTAATAGCTCCAGCTAGTACTGGTAATGATAATAATAAAAGTACTGCTGTAATTACTACTGATCATACAAATAAGGGTATTTGATCAATATTTATTGAGTTTGGTCGTATATTAATTGCTGTAGAGATAAAGTTTACTGCACCTAAGATAGATGAAATACCTGCTAGATGTAAAGAGAAGATTGTTAAGTCTACTGATGCACCAGCATGTGCAATAGCCCCTGATAATGGTGGATAAACTGTTCATCCTGTACCCGCTCCGGTTTCTACTGTACTTGAGGCTAATAATAATATTAATGATGGTGGTAATAGTCAGAATCTTATATTATTTATTCGAGGAAATGCTATATCTGGGGCTCCGATTATTAGTGGTACTAATCAGTTTCCGAATCCCCCAATTATAATAGGTATTACTATGAAAAAGATTATAATAAATGCATGGGCTGTAATAATAACATTATAAATTTGGTCATTTTCAATTAAATGACCAGGTTGACCTAGTTCTATTCGAATTATTATTCTTATTGATGTTCCAATTATTCCTGACCATGCTCCTAAAATAAAATATATGGTCCCAATATCTTTATGATTAGTTGAAAACAGTCATTTTTTCGGTAAAATGACTGATAATAGGTGATAGATTGTAAATCTATTTATGAGTGAATAATCTCTTTTACCAAGGACTTATATTCAATAATGATATTAAATTGCAAATTTAATGGTGTAATAATATACTAAGGCCTAAAAATTATTTTATTTATAACTTTGAAGGTTATTAGTTTAAGTTAACTTAAGTCCTTAAACTAAGAAGTTTATTGATGATAATACTGTTAGACCTATATTTGAAAGCATAATTAAATATCTTGATTTTATAACCTTTGATTTTTTTATGCTTGTTGTTATTCATTTTCTTTCTGTTAATAAAATATTTATTGCTGTGAATGTTACTCGTAGGTAATAATACACTACGATTGTGTTTATTATAATTATGATTGTTGTGGTAAACGTTATTTTATAATCAATTATGTATTGAACTACTATTCATTTTGGTATAAATCCCATGAATGGGGGTATACCTCCTATTGATAATATTGCTATTATTATTATCATTTTATTGAATTTGTTTGCGTTATTAAAGTTGAATAGCTGGTTTATTGAATAAAATTTATTTATATCAAATGCTATTGCTATAGTAATTCTTATAATTGCATATATAATAAAGTATAATTCTCATATTGTTTCTATAATTATTATTGCTCTTATCATTCATCCAATATGTCTAATTGATGAATATGCTATTAAATGTCGTAACGATATTTGATTTATTCCTCCGATCGCTCCAATTGTTACTGATAAAATAACTGCTAGCAAATTAATCATATTTATTTTTATACAATATGATAATATTGCTATTGGGGCAATTTTTTGTCATGTTATTAATAGAATACAATTTATTCATCTGGTTATTCCTATTACTTCTGGTAATCAGAATTGGAATGGTGCTGACCCGATTTTTATAAAAAGTCTTGATCTAATTAATAATATTTTAATATTATCATCTCAATTTATTATGTTTTTTATTTGAATTATCATAATTGAGAATAATAGTATTATTGATGCTAATGATTGTACTATAAAATATTTAATAGATGTTTCATTAGCATAATAATTTTTATTTCTTAATATTGGCATGAATGCCATTATATTAATTTCTAACCCTATTCAAACACCTATTCAGGTGTTTGAAGATAAGGTTACTAATGTTCCTACCACTAATGTAGCTATGAACAAAATAGATGTTTTATTGTTGTATATTAAAAAGAAAAGGATTAAACCTTTATAAATGGGATATGAACCCATTAGCTTAAATTTAGCTTATCTTTTTATATATAAGTGTATGATGCACTTAAATTTTTGATATTTAAAGTAATAGTTTAATTCTATTGTATATAATGAGGATATTTATAAATATTTAATTTATTCTATCAAAATAACCCTTTAATCAGGCACCTCATTTTACTATTTATATTAATAATATAAGATTTTTTCTTGTTGTCATTATTATTTAAATTGCTTAATTAAATAATTACAGCATTTATGTCTTAATTTTCTAGATGGACTATATGATCTTATAATAAATAATTTATATGAAATAACTATTTAATTAACAATATTACTATTTGCTTATGTATTTAATATAATATATTTACTTTTATATAATTATATTATAATATTTAGTTGTATATTATATAATAATTTATATGTTAATAAATACTTATATTATACAATTATATTGTAATATTTAATTATATCATATAACTATTTATATACTAATAAATACTTATATTATACAATTATATTATAATATATAGATACCTATAAAGAGGTGATTTATATATTAATAAATACTTATATAATATGCATATATTTATAAGATGTATAGCTACTTATTTGTTTAGTTTTAAGAGAAATATTTGATATTAAATACTTATGATAATTATAAAATTATAAATATATAATAACCTATTATATATTAATCCAATATAAGAATTTATATATATATAATATATCTATATAATATAGCATACTGATTAATATATATACATATAAATATTTAATGATAATTAACTCTATATAGATAAATTATATACAAATATCAATTATTGATTATTAAATAATAGAATCGTATTTGATATAAATTTTTATATTAAAATGTACAATGTTTATTAATAAGAATTTATGTTATTTGATCTTTTTATAAGTAGAAAAAAATAAAAAGATCAAATAACCTATAGTATACATATTCTTAATATAAAATAACTAGCATTACATACTTAGATATGATCAGTTAAACATTTATATATAATAAGTGGTTAACTTATATAAAATCTGCTTTAATAGTTAATATGTATTTATATAATCTATAATTGTTTAATTGGATTATTTAATAATATTATTTATTTAATTATAACTTATATTA